CCACGTTCTACCGAACTGAACTAAGAGCGCTTTCTTATCAAAACAGATAAGACTGGAAAGAAAGGGGTTGGATTCTTTTTGTAAGTTCAATACATCATGGATAGACTATACATAGGATCATAAGAATGAAAGATTATATCTGTCCAATTTGACTTGATTTCACCGAATCCCCCGTTACTGCTCTCTCGAGCAGTTATAGGTAGGGATGACAGGATTTGAACCTGTGACATTTTGTACCCAAAACAAACGCGCTACCAAGCTGCGCTACATCCCTTCAATTAGTCTCCAGTGTCATTGTAGAGAATTCCTATCTTGTTTTCCACATCGTTTTTTCGTCTATCGATTCTATATATATAGAATTTATCTGTCCATTTCGTCCTTTTGGTCTCATTTAACATATAATATGCATTAAGATTCATAAAAAATTTTTATCCATTTGAAAAATGGAACCGAATCTGTCGGAAAATTCAATGACTATTTTTGGGGAATACTCGAGACGAAAAGGACGTTTTTATCTTATCTTTTAAGAAAAATATGGAAATAGTTACGGGATCATTGTACATGTCAATTTGAATTCGAAATTCCGCGGACAATTCTAGTACAATTAAAAGTGGTCGTTAACTACCTATGCATCTGATCATATATGTATTATCATTATGTATTACAATAAAATGAAGGGGGTTTTCAATGCGAGATCTAAAAACATATCTTTCCGTGGCACCGGTACTAAGTGCGCTATGGTTCGCGTCTTTAGCAGGTCTATTGATAGAGATTAATCGTTTTTTCCCGGATGCGTTGACATTCCCCTTTTTTTCATTCTAGTTAGTGACGTGGAAAGGAATAAAGAAGATTAGAACTACAATGAAATATCGGTCACTAATCAAGTCTCCCCCTCTATTTTTCTTTTCTCTATTTCTCTTTTCTCTATTTTTTCTGATTTTTAGAATAAGGGAGGAAAGAGAAAGAAGAAAAGTGGATTCAACGGCTGTGGGATTCGGATTCAAATTTGAATAATAGAATAATAGAGGAATGGAAGTAGACTATAAAATGTGGGTCTAGCGAAGAGTATTATACAAGATACTTAAACGAAATCGTGTACTGTGATTTTAAATATCGTTTCGAAATCTTTGGATCTTATTTGAATATATTGATTGTAGCAAAATTTTTCATAATGTGAGTTCAAGTTAGCAACTTCTACTTTTTCTTTCTTCTTCATTTCGAATCGAAAGGAAAAGCGTTGAGTAAATAAAAAATCCAAAGGAGGTTCATGGCCAAGGGTAAGGATATCCGAATAACAGTTATTTTAGAATGTACTACTTGTGTTCGAAAGGTTGTTAATAAGGCATCAAAAGGCATTTCCAGATATATGACTCAAAAGAATCGGCACAATACGCCTAATCGATTGGAATTGAGAAAATTCTGTCCATATTGTTACAAACATACTATTCATGGGGAGATAACGAAATAGCTCGAACCGAGCACTTGCACCCTCCCGAGGAGGAGGAAAAATGCTATGCTAATTATCGCTAAGATAATTTGAATAGAAAGAAAATCCTATTGTTTTTATGTATTCTAATTCATTTTCTAGATCCAACCGAAATAGGATTTTCGGTTTAAAGAAATAAATTAAACAAACCATGGATAAATCCAAGCGACCTTTGCTTAAATCCAAGCGACCTTTGCTTAAATCCAAGCGATCTTTTCGTAGGCGTTTGCCCCCGATCCAATCGGGGGATCGAATTGATTATAGAAACATGAGTTTAATTGGTCGATTTATTAGTGAGCAAGGAAAAATATTATCTAGACGAGTAAATAAATTGACCTTGAAACAACAACGATTAATGACTCTTGCTATAAAACAAGCTCGTATTTTATCTTCGTTACCTTTTATTACTAATGAGAAACAAGGTGAAAGAAACAAGTCGACCGCGAGAGTCCGAAAGAAACATAAGTCAGACAGAAAGAAATATAAGTCAGACAGAAAGAAATATAAGTCAGACGGAAAAAAATATAAGTCGACTGTGAGAGACACAAAGAAATAGAAGGCGAACGTGAGAGACAAAAAAAATAGGCTTACTCTTTCGTCACTTGAATGAAAATTCACACCCGAACTCAAACGCAGATTGATGCTTTGTGCAAAAATCCGACAATCCGGACCGGCTTTGCTTCTCGTTTCGTAAGACAAAAACAAATCAAAAATCGGATTCAGAAGTCAAACTCCAAATTGTTGATTGAAAGTGTTGAGTCCTATTTCTTTTTTGATTCATTTTGACTCTACTTTCCCGGAGGTCATTCTCCGGGGAACTCCGTTTAAATTACTCCGGCAGATTCCTTCCAATTTACTTTTTTTATGATTTCATTGGAAATTAGATAAAGACAGTTTTTATTTGCTATAGCTATTTGCGCAAGTATTTTACGATTAAGAAGCAACTGTCTCTTGTATAGATCGTGGACGAATTTACTATAGGTATAATATACCCATCCGTCACGAATTACTGAATTGATTCGAGTGATCCACAAACGACGAAAATTTCTTTTTTGCCCATTCCTATCCCGATGAGACGAAGCCAAAGCTCTTATGTCTTGTTGAGTCTTTAAAAGACCTCCCCGAAAGCTTGATATAAATGAATGTGCTTTTCTTCTACGTCTCCGAGCTATATATCCCCGTCTAGTTCTGGTCATTGAATATGCATAAATCAAACTTTGTCGAATAACTAATTGATTTCCGTTCTTGCAGTTATTCTTTTTCCCCCTTCCTAGTCTATTAATAACCCAATGAGTTTTTCCAATGTATAAACTCAAAATTCCAATGGCTTTGGCTACGATAACCTTCCCGACCACGATTTTTTATTTTTTCGAGACCTTTGTTTTACCTCACAATTTGAAATTGGATTCTACTAGGTATTAAAAAGATAATAAGAAATATAAATTCTAAAGCAATAGTGGATTCCATCGTTTCTATGGTTACTTCTTAAACGGTGAGGTCTTCTCTATACACCGGAGCCTTTAACTTCATTTAATTAATGCTATTGGGAACTTGTATAGTTCACATTCTTTAGCTCTACCCATGAATTATCCAGTAACTAGGTCTTCACAACGAGATCTACCTATACAGTAACGGTATTTAATTATGAGGGTTGGCTGGATAGCTGACCCTGTTAGTCCGTTCTTGCAAGAGGGTGGCCTAATCTTTGAAATTGAAACCAAGAGTTCCTCCGCTTAATGGATAAGCATTTGCTACCAATGGAGAATTCTTAAATTGAGGTGATTGAATTTACACCAAGGGAAACCATAAATTTCCTACACAATGAAAGGCCTATGATCCATTTTCGTTTTTTAGATAGTAAATAGAGTTCATTTTTTCGTTCCAGCCTATTCACCGGTACTGACCTTTGATACTGGAAACTTGTTCGCTTTCCTTTGTTCTAGCTCATGATCTGAACGAGTCGCACATACAACCTAGTACACGTTCCTCGACGTTGAGGGCATCTCTTAAGAGCGGGCGATTTTGTAACATTTCTGATTGGCTGTCTTGTCTTTCTAATAAGTTGTTTAATAGTTGGCATGTTGAATCATAGATATAGATATAATTGGATGGTTTAGATCCATCCTAACCGGAGTATTTCGAGTCAACTCGGTCGGTAGCGGTAATCTCAAATTAGGGATTTGCGCGAAATACAGGCTAGTATCATTTACGCCCTTCACGCCATTGAAGCCCTTCAAGTCCTACAGAATCAACAATTCCATAAGCTTTGGCTTCTTCTGGTGACAGAAAAACATCTCTTTCCATGTCTTCGAAGACCATCCAGAAAGGTTTGTGCGATCTTTGTACAAAAAAGTTTGTGATCTCTTCACGTAGTTTTAGCACCAAATCTGTGTCCGTGATTACCTCTTCCATGTAGCCTTGAATAAAAGTACTAGTAGGTTGGTGGATCATTACCCTGATGATATAACAAAATCAAAAGTTTTTCTATTGCACATGATGAAGGGAAGATAAAAGAAAGAGAAAAGAATAGCACGAAAAAAGATAGAATTGAACAACCGTACAGGCATCTTTCTATGCATTGCATACGGCTCTAGAATAAAATTGATCCTTACGCCCCTCCAACGAAAGAGAAAAATAGGATTGATTAGACCCCGATCGCAAAATTATCAAATTACCACCCTTCCTTTCGTGGGAGTTAAAAACTACTATGATGGCTCCGTTGCTTTCTATATTTCTTTTTTGTCTATGATTAAGCAATCCCAAAGTTGCTTTTTATTTGATTAAATAACCTAAGGAAAAAAGAATTTTTTTCACTAGTTCAGAACATAAATATTATTAAGAGATCTGCCGTGTGAAAAAAAGTTTGTGACGCTGAACTGCACTGCCGATAGATAAGAACACATCGGAAATACCTTTTATCTCATACTACTCTCTCGATAAAAAATCTAATGCTTTGAAAAAAACTTTTGTATATCGAATTCAAAGTGCCATGCTATTATTACTTTTTTATTCATATTTCATATGGAGATTCATTTTTCATATGGCGAAGGCATAGTCGTCTTTTTTCTTTCAAATAAAACCTCATTGGCGCCAAGCGTTAGGGAATGCTATACGTTTAGTCTGTGAGCCTCCGGCCAGGACAAAAGCTGCCATTGAAGCGGCTACTCCCAGGCAGAGTGTATGTACATCTGGTAGCACAAAATTTATCGCATTATGAACAGCTAGCCCATGCATTACTCCTCCACCCGTAGAGTTTATAAATAAAAATTGCTCTTGGTTACAATCGTCGATATTCAGAAATATCATAAGACCGACAATGTGATTTGCCGTCTCGGGACTAAGGTCTTTGAATAAAAAAAGTGCTCTTTCTCGATAAAGTCGGTCGATTAGGTTAAAATTGTATTCCGTAGGAACCGTACAGGCGCCGTTTGGCGCATACGGTTCAAAAAAATTTGCAAAAAAATCAATGTGTATATTCCAATCCCCTTTCGGATTTCAGAGCATGCTCTTTACTGACTCTTAATTTTTCTTCGATTTTTCAATAAAGATGAGTTTTGATTCCTTTCCTTAGAAAAAAGAATTCATTAAACGGATCGAATTCACTTTTCATTGATGTATTCTTTCATCGCGATCCAATCCAAATCACGATGTCATTTTCTTGTTCCAAACTGGGCCTCTTTTATCTTACTCTTTTTAGGTTTATACTCTACTTCGGGTAAAGATCTGCCCGCCTTCGATTTGCACATATAGGACAAATACTCCCCTTACCACTTCTTTTTTCTCAATCCGTACAGTCCGGCAAATATTTGAGGTCTTTATACATATTACTCGATTGATTAAGAGAACAGTTTAAAATAACTTCTATTTCCAAAGAAGATTTCTTTAGAAAGAGGAATCCCTTTATAAGGAGTAATGGTAGATATATTACCAATTGGTTTTTTTAAACGAAGTCTGGATATTTCAATTTCTTAGTCCAACCGAGCCAGCCATAAATTATTTGAATTGATAATAGTAATTTGAATCCCCTTAAAAAAAGGATCTAATTGCACTTCACGCTCCAAATTTTTGATGATCCAATTCATCTTTTTTGGGCGAAATAGAGGATCTCTTGATCGGGGAGAGAAGGGGGAAAGCCCATATGACCCAATAGATCTGCCAAGTCGCACTATAAGTCAACCCAAGTTGCTTCCTCGTCTTCGTCGTCAGGAATATCATAAGGTATTTTTGGCACACCAACAGGCATTAAATGAAAGAAAAAATAAAAAAAAAAATACTAGACTTTAGATGCGAAAACGTAAGAAGGGTTTTATTGTTTTTATAATATTGTTCTTTATCAAAAATGCATAAAGAAAGACAGAATGAATAAGATAAATTCTTAGAACTAGGCCCCTGTAATCATGAACAAGGATGGTCACATTCGTTTATAGAAAAGGCATCAAGCGGCCCATTGCGTATTGGTACTTATCGAGTATAGAATAAATCTGCTTCTCTTTTTTCCTACGAACGGAATTGTTCCATTATTGCTAATAGAATCAAACAAATTATGAACCCTTGCTCTGAACTAATCGCCCTCTCCTCGGGGGACGTAACATCGGCAGAGTATAGTCGTGTCCAATGCAATAAAGTTGCGTAGTGTCTTTTTTCTTTGATAAAGGGGTATTTTCATGGGTTTGCCTTGGTATCGTGTTCATACTATCGTATTGAATGATCCCGGCCGGTTGCTTGCTGTTCATATAATGCATACAGCTCTGGTTGCTGGTTGGGCCGGTTCGATGGCTCTGTATGAATTAGCAGTTTTTGATCCTTCTGACCCCGTTCTGGATCCAATGTGGAGACAGGGTATGTTTGTCATACCCTTCATGACGCGTTTAGGAATAATCAATTCATGGGGTGGCTGGGGTATCACAGGAGGGACTATAACATCTCCGGGTATTTGGAGTTACGAAGGTGTCGCCGGAGCGCATATTGTGTTTTCGGGCTTGTGCTTTTTAGCAGCTATCTGGCATTGGGTGTATTGGGATCTAGAAATATTTACTGATGAACGTACAGGAAAACCTTCGTTGGATTTGCCCAAGATCTTTGGAATTCATTTATTTCTCGCGGGGGTGGCTTGCTTTGGTTTTGGTGCATTTCATGTAACAGGCTTGTATGGTCCGGGAATATGGGTGTCCGATCCTTATGGACTAACTGGAAAAGTACAACCGGTAAATCCAGCGTGGGGCGTGGAAGGTTTCGATCCTTTTGTTCCGGGAGGAATAGCCTCTCATCATATTGCGGCTGGGACATTGGGCATATTAGCAGGCCTATTCCATCTTAGCGTCCGACCACCCCAACGTCTATATAAGGGATTGCGCATGGGTAATATCGAAACTGTCCTTTCCAGTAGTATCGCTGCTGTCTTTTTTGCAGCTTTTGTTGTTGCCGGAACTATGTGGTATGGTTCAGCAACTACCCCGATCGAATTGTTTGGACCGACTCGTTATCAATGGGATCAGGGGTACTTCCAACAAGAGATATATCGACGAATTAGTGCGGGGTTAGCCGAAAATCAAAGTTTATCAGAAGCTTGGTCTAAAATTCCTGAAAAATTAGCCTTTTATGATTACATCGGCAATAATCCGGCAAAAGGGGGATTATTCAGGGCGGGTTCAATGGATAACGGGGATGGAATAGCGGTTGGATGGTTAGGACATCCTATCTTTAGAGATAAAGAAGGTCGTGAACTTTTTGTACGTCGTATGCCCACTTTTTTTGAAACATTTCCGGTCGTTTTGGTAGATGGAGCCGGGATTGTTCGAGCGGATGTTCCTTTTCGAAGAGCCGAATCGAAGTATAGTGTCGAACAAGTCGGTGTAACTGTTGAGTTCTACGGTGGCGAACTCAATGGAGTCAGTTATAATGACCCTGCGACTGTGAAAAAATATGCTAGACGCGCTCAATTGGGTGAAATTTTTGAATTAGATCGTGCTACTTTGAAATCCGACGGTGTTTTTCGTAGCAGTCCAAGGGGTTGG